ACAACGGTATGATAATACAATATGATGATAATGCTGCGGTTGTCATTGATCAAGAAGGAAATCCAAAAGGAACTCGAATTTTTGGCGCAATCGCCCGGGAATTAAGACAGTTAAATTTCACTAAAATAGTTTCATTAGCACCCGAGGTATTATAAGACGAGACCATGATATAGATATATTTTTTGTGAATGAAATAAGATTAATTAATAGATTCTGTCTCGAGCATATACCTTTTGGGATAATTATTATATATTTATTATATACTCTAATTATTATATATAAATATATAAATATATAAAAATATTCTATATAAAATGTTATATATAAAAATGTATAAATTATTCTATATAAAAAAATATTTAATATTTCATAACCTAAATCCTAAATTATAAATAATTATAATAGAAATATATAATATATATAAATAGATATATAAATAGAAATAGATAATATATATTTTTTTTTATTAATAATTTTTTTTTAATTAATAATTTCATAATTAATTTAAAATTGAATAATTAATTATTCAAAATGAAAAAATTCATTATATTAATTATGCAAAATAGAAATATATTAAATAAAGAAATATATTAAATAAATATATAAAATATAAATAATGAAATATATAAATTTTAAATATAAATAATGAAATATATAAATTAAACATATAAATATATTAAACATTCTATTTGAAAATAGAAAATAGATAAAGATATTAAATATTCATATTCAAAATTAGAATTAAGAATTCTATGAATAAAAATGAATAAAAAATAAAATTATTCTATTTTTATTTTATATTTTTTTTTTTATATTTTATAAAATTTCTATAAAATCGAATTCAATAAATTCAATATTAGATATTTTATTTATTTTTTATTTATTTTATTGAATAAAAAATAGAAAAAATAAAAAAGAGCATGTTGATTATATCGAAAGTCAGGGGCAACAATCATTTTCGTTTATCATGGGTAAGGACACCATCGCTGACATAATAACCTCGATACGAAATGCTGACATGAATAGAAAAGGAACGGTTCGAATACCATCTACTAACATCACCGAAAACATTGTGAAAATACTTTTACGAGAGGGTTTTATTGAAAACGTGAGAAAACATAGGGAAAGCGACAAATATTTTTTAGTTTTAACTCTACGGTATAGAAAAAATAGGAAAGGAGCATATAAAACTATTTTAAATTTAAAAGGGATCAGTAGACCTAGTCTACGAGTCTATTCTAATTATCAACGAATTCCTAGAATTTTAGGAGGGATGGGGATTGTAATTCTTTCTACTTCTAGAGGTATAATGACAGACCGAGAGGCTCGATTAGAAAGAATCGGCGGAGAAGTTTTATGTTATATATGGTAATCTTTCTGATATACGAATTATATGATAAACTTCTATACATTTTTGTGAAAAAAAAAAGAGAGAAAACACAGGTTTCTAATATCACTCCTCATACATTAGTGAATGCGTGAGGGTTTTAACTGGAATAGAAATAAAAGAAAAAAAAATAGATTCATGAGGGTTTAATTACTGAATCACTTCCCAAGGGTAAGGGTATGTTTCAGGTTCCTTTATAGAATGAAAATATCATTCTAGACTATGTTTGCGAAAGGATTCAACATACTCTTATTTTATATGTATACGGCCAGTAAAGTCAAAATGAAAGTATAAATCATTTAATGAGACTGTTTTTCAACTTCAACATTCTTTTTTTTTTTTGAAAATTAGAAAAGTTCAAAATTTAAGGAAACCCTATTTTCTTCCAATAAATAGATTCAAGATTAAATTAAGGAATGACAAATATGAAAATAAGGGCCTCTGTTCGTAAAATTTGTGAAAAATGTCGATTGATCCGTAGGCGGGGGCGAATTATAGTAATTTGTGCCAATCCAAGACATAAACAAAAACAAGGATAATATTTCCACAAATAAAAAAAAAAAAAGGGATTTCTATTCTAAAGGACCGGATGCACAAATCAAATAAATTTATATTAAAGCAAAAAGATTATATTAATATTAATAGAAATAAAATACAATTAGTAATTAATATAGAAAAATAGAATGTTAATTCTAGTTAGAAAAGAAAATAATAAAGGGTCTGTTTTTGACATGAAATGGATATATCCATATATCTCGAACTTATATTTATGAAATAATAAAATATGGCAAAACCTATACAAAAAATTGGTTCACGTAAAAATGGACGTATTGGTTCGCGTAAGCATGCGCGTAAAATACCAAAGGGAGTTATTCATGTTCAAGCTAGTTTCAACAATACCATTGTGACTGTTACAGATGTACGAGGTCGGGTGATTTCTTGGTCCTCCGCTGGTACTTGTGGATTCAAGGGTACACGAAGGAGGACACCATTTGCCGCTCAAACCGCAGCAGGAAATGCTATTAGGACAGTAGCGGATCAAGGTATGCAACGAGCAGAAGTCATGATAAAGGGTCCCGGTCTCGGAAGAGATGCGGCATTAAGAGCTATTCG